TGGAGTGAATCATTTGATCAATGAATATTCGATTCGTTCTTAAACATGGAATCTATTAACTTTCTTTTTTCATAGAAAAAAGAGTTTGGGCTGTCAATACTCATTTAATATACTATTCACTACATATGTATATATATGGTTATCCTTCGCTTTATCCTTAAATACTGAAAATACTGAAGGAATTTTTCCTGGAAAGACTTATCGACTAACGCATCCAACTCCATTTGTTAGAACAGCTTCCGTTGAGTCTCTGCACCTATCCCCTTTTTCCCTTTCTGAACCTTTGTTTTTTGTTTTCGGAAAATAGGATTTGGCTCAGGATTGCCCCTTTTTATTAATTCCAGGGTTTCTCTGAATTTGAAAGTTCTCACTTAGCGGGTTTCCATACCAAGGCCCAATCTAATTAAGTCCGTAGCGTCTACCGATTTCGCCATATCCCCCTTCGTCTTGTGTTGAGATTTAAATTTCATTGTTATGTTGTTTCTTTTTTTCTTTCATTTATAATGAAATCCTTGAATTCATTAGATATCAGATTGCTATCTCCTCGAAACAAAGTTTTTGTTTATTTATTACCTTCTATAGAAGAACCATCTTTGGATTTGGTCCAATCGACTATGATTTTACCATTTCTGTATCTGCAATTCAATATAGATGGAGATATATCCAAGCTAAATATAGATAACTATCACGTTATCGGTGTAATTTTGAATACTTGAAGGTTCGATTCTTTTTTTGTCATCTTAATTTCTCCCTTTCCTACTTACTTGTTTATGAAAGTAGCGAATGTCTCATTACTTATAACTAACCATTCCTAAGTGGAACTAGATGATTATGATATAGAATCAAATAATACAATAAAAAGAAGTTCAAATGGCATTTGAATTCAAAAATGAAAACTTTAATTATCTAAAACTCGAATCGAATAATAAAAGATATATCCAATTTAATAATATTAATAAATATTAATATATTAATATTGGAATTTTGTTTTATTTTATATTCGTTTTATTTTTTTTTTAATATTTAATTTTATTAATTTAATATAATATTTATTAATTTAATATAATATTAGTATTAGTGATAAATTTAAATAATAATAATAAATAAATCGAAATTCGATATCGCTCTATTAATTGTTGTGTTTATAATATTCCTCTGGCTCTGGATATAAAATGGATATTATATGAGCCCGCTTAGCTCAGAGGTTAGAGCATCGCATTTGTAATGCGATGGTCATCGGTTCGATTCCGATAGCCGGCTTTTCCTATTTATTTAAATTTTTACGTAATTGAGAATGTCCCTTTTGAATTTGAAATCAAAAAATGTTGAAGGGGTGAGGTCTCACCTTTCCAAAAGACATACACTTTTAAAATTATAAGACCTTAGATTATATCCGGAAAGGGGTCCTTTTTTCTATATTTTTCTATAATAGTTTTTCTATACTAGAAGTATGTGGATCATTATCCAATTCATTTAATTCTTGTTTCTAGTACACAATTCAGTAAACTTCGCTTGATTTCGGTCAGTTTTTTTTTAGTTTAAAAAAAAAATAAGAATCAAATTCATATTAAATAAGAATTAAATAAGAATAGATTAAATAAGAATAGAATAAGGAGTCTTTATGTCGCGTTACCGAGGACCTCGTTTCAAAAAAATACATCGCCTAGGGGCTTTGCCAGGATTAACTAATAAAAATCCTAGAACTGGAAATGATCTTAGAAACCAAACGTATTCGGGGAAAAAATCTCAATATCGTATTCGCCTAGAAGAAAAACAAAAGTTGCGTTTTCATTATGGTCTTACAGAACGACAATTAGTAAAATATGTGCGCATCGCCGGAAAAGCTAAGGGGTCAACAGGTCAAGTTTTACTCCAATTACTTGAAATGCGTTTGGATAACATACTTTTTCGATTAGGTATGGCTTCGACTATTCCTGCCGCCCGCCAATTAGTTAACCATAGACATATTTTAGTTAATGGTAGGATAGTGGATATCCCAAGTTATCGCTGCAAACCCCGAGATATTATTACAGCGAAGGATGAACAAAAATCCAGAGCTTTGATTCAAAAATCCTTGGATTCGTCCCCCCGGGAAGAATTACCAACTCATTTGATCCTTCACCCATTCCAATATAAAGGATTGGTCAATCAAATAATAGATAGTAAGTGGATCGGTTTGAAAATAAATGAATTGCTAGTTGTAGAATATTATTCTCGTCAAACTTAAACCTAACTAGCAAATTTCCGACCAGAAGGAAATTAATACTTAAACTTAATAAGTAAGATAAATGTAGGTTTGATCCGGATTTTTTACTTTTTATACATCTTTTTTATTTTATAGATTAAGGAAATTTTTTTATTGTTCTTTATTGTTCAGAGTTACAGTATTTTCTTTATCTAGTATTTTGTGTGTCACACCAATTAGGAATAGAAAATCCATCTTAACTATTAACTAAAAGTAACTAAAAGACAGGTCGAACAGTTCAACTAGTGTTATAAA